GGTATATCAAGATTCAGTCTCTGGTTCATATTTAGTCGACCAATCCTTCCTAATTCACATCTTTGTTGAAAAAATTTCTTTTGTAATTCCTTACATAAGGATTCAGAAAATACTGGACCTCCGCCTACACAAGTAAATTGTTGATAAAACTCCAAAATGGCATTTTCCCTTGACCCAATTTTTTTTTTTTCCTTATCGCTCAGGAAAGACAAGAAAATCTCGGGGTAGCACACATTCTCTAGAATTTCTCTTAGATTCAAACCCATAGCTGATGATAGAACTAAAATAGATATTTTCTGTTTCCTACTCACACGAGCCCATATCCTTGCTTTTTTATCAATCTCTAATTCTACTCTTCCCCCCCAATCTGATATTATAGTGCCGGTATAGACCGAAATTCCGTTATGGTTCAATTCTGACCGGTAATAGATACCAGGACTTTGCAATATTTGATTGATCACAATTCTGTATATTCCATTTACTATAGAAGTTCCCAGGGAATTCATTAGAGGAATGTTTCCAATAAAAATTGTTTGTTCTTGCATATCCCTACTGTTTTTCCAAATTAATCCCCCGGATACATATAATTCAGAAGAATATGTAAGTGATTCATATACAGCATCTCTTTCTTTTATCGATGGTTCTACTAATTGATATGTTTCCACAAATAATTGAAATTCAATTTCTTGATCTCTATCTTCAATTTTTGGAAACTTATAAAGTTCTTCCGCTAAGCCCTGATCAATGAACCTACAAAATCCTTCAAATTGTATCTGATTAAATCCAGGTATTGTAGACATTCCCCCATTTCCATCCCCAAGCATTTTTAATTTCCCATTTATTGAAAAAAAAATCCCATTATTGGATCGTTTTTCATCCAATTATATGGATCGATCAGCACTGATGGAATTGCTATTCTGTTTACAGAATCACATAAAATTTTATCTAACTCCATATATGAATATGGAATGTCTGAAATACGTATGAACGGAGGAATAAAGAGAATTTTGATTTTCTACTCAAATTGGAATTTGCAACAGATACAACTGGAAAAGAATTGAGAAATTCCACTTAACTTAGACTTATGGAATTTTATATAGAATAACAAAAAGTGATTCAATTTCTACTATTATTTATGATATTACATATTCCAATACAAGTGAAATAAATAATTCGGGATTTGATCTCTTCGATGAGATAAAAACCCATTAGCACTTAGCTTTTTTCCTTTTTTTCGTGGATTTCCTTGTTCAGTAAAAAAAAAAAAAAAGGATTCGCACCGAACAGAAGAGATATTTTTTTTTTTTATTTTTATAGAGTTTGTTGAAGCGCAGAAGAAAGCTTTATTAAGCATACGCGGATAGAACTATAGCTATCTATATATATGTCTTTCCTTTTATTGCGGGTCTATTCTGTACAGCGCATGGCGTGCTCTAGCAAAATATCGATTTTCTATAGGAATCATAAACAGATAAGATATCTGATTAGAGGTATACGTGTAATAATTTATGTTCTGGGGTTTACATATACTCATAATTGTTGTTATAATTGAAATGGAGAAGGCTTTTTTTTATTGAAAAGAATCAATACTGGATAGTTAGATATCCATTTTTATTTTCTTATATCATTCGGGAAATACAATTTTAGATTCAAATTTAGATTCAAATTCGAGAATCGTTCATGAATTTTCAGCCAATAGTTAACGGTTCCAATTTGTCCTGAATTTCGGCTTTTGTGACTGAAAATTCACATTTTGTTTTTCCTTTCAATAGAAAGGAGAAAGAATTCAGATAGTGCGTGTTTTGACATACTATACAAAATTAATCAAAGAGATAGATCCAATCCAAAAAAGGAAGGATTTCTTTTAGGAAAGGGATTCAGATTAAGAAAAATGGGATTCAAGATACAAGTACAAAAAAAAAGAAGTTTAGTAAGAAAAAAAAAGGGGGGGGGTATTTTGGTCTATTTTTTATTTCTATTGCCTTGGCGACATGGCCGAGTGGTAAGGCGGGGGACTGCAAATCCTTTTTCCCCAGTTCAAATCCGGGTGTCGCCTGATCAACAAAAGACGCGAAATACCTTATTCCGTTTTGCTGATATATTGTCCCCAATAGAAACAGCGGAGGAAAAAGACTCGTGATATTTCCAAGAGCGCTGCTGCTTATTTTGTTTGCGCTTAATCTTTCCCGATTCTACTAGCAATCATACAAGAACTTCTTATAATTAATTGGTTCTAATTAATTGAATTGGATTTTTTGGATTGTTTCATCAATGGTATTGGACAAAATCTTTTTTTTTTTACTCTGCACCAGCGATACTAATATTATTATTAGTGACTATTATTATTATTAGTGACTATTATTAGTGAAAAATAATGGAAAAAAGTGAACAATACTAGCAAAATTCCTTCATATTCATAGAGATAGGGGACATAATTCACATGGATATAGTAAGTCTCGCTTGGGCTGCTTTGATGGTAGTCTTTACATTTTCCCTTTCACTCGTAGTATGGGGAAGAAGTGGACTCTAGGGATACTACTAATTGAGTTGAGAAATGAAACTCTATCAATTCTTTTATAGATCGTTCTGCAAAGACTTTTTAATTTAACTATTTTTAATTGAACTATTTATATTGAAATTGAATTCAATAATTGAATTCAATTTCAAAATTCTATTCGATTCGAGTGGAGTAATTTATTCTATGAATAATATTTGAATAATACCCTTTTAATCATAATCAAATAAATATTTTAATGATTCCAGTGTTCATATTTCAAAAGTAAAAAGAATACAAATGATAGGAAAGTTATTCCAACCGAATTCTTCCTAAATTCTTTATTATGATAAACCGGCTCTTATCAGAGTTATATATGGACAATAAGGAGCAGCGGAACCTTTTTTACTTTTTATTTGTTTGCCTTTTTCCGGTTCAAAGACAAAAGAAAGTAGTTCTTTTTTTAGTTATTTAAAAGTTATTAAATTAAGTGATTTTCTACGGGAAATAAAATAGACATAGTGATTCTCTAACGGGATACTCCGCATACTAAGATATTTTCTTGGAGAAGTCACATATTGCGTACTTAGTACTTAGTTTAGTATTTTTTTTTTTTTATTATTTTCGTTTTATAAATTCGATTTATGCTATACTTTATTGACTTGACTCATTTCATATTATGATTCAAAGATTTAAAATCGGCGGGGTTTACTAATCCTTTTCTTTTCGTCGAAATCTGAAAAAGTTTTTATAAAACTCCTTTCCTTGGATGTGTTCAATTAATTACTTCTTTGTTTGGAATGCTAAAAAAAGATTTCTTGATTTTCTTTTATTAATACATACCCCAACTATTCTTTTTTTTTTTTCTTTTCATTGATTTGATTATTTCAATGGATTCCGGGATTCATATTGAAAATAATCAGAAATCCAGGAATTGGAATCATAAGAGTAAGAGGCGCCTTTCAACTATTCCAGATTAATTGGAACCAACACAAATCAAACATATGAAGAAAAGAAATCAAATTTGAACCTTATGTACATTCCATATAGATAATTAATATCTATTGTCTATATATCTATCTATATATGAATATGAAGATGACATTCTAGATTGATCCATATTAAGCCCAGATCTTTCTACAGTACAACTTTATATACTAGAATAACAAAAATAGATAGTATGGTAGTAAATATATTACTTTCTACCATACTATCGGATCTCATAGAATCCTGCTGATTCTAGTTCGCTCATTTCAGCTAAAACGCAAAATTGGAATTCTTTTCATTTTATTTCGTTAATTCTTGATATTGAGAAGAACTAAGAAGTCAAGTTTCATTCAAATTAATCACTTTGACTAACAGTTTTTACATATATTATAAGTAAAAAAGCAGTAGGAACTAGAATGAACAGTGCAGTAGCAATAAATGCGAGAATATTTACTTCCATAATCTCATCGTTTCGTTTTTCTTTACTTCACAATAATTCGGGATTTAATCCCATAAGAGATGAGAAATCTTTCGCCTCTAAATTCAATGGGATGAATTCCATCTCGATGATATCGAATCAGATCAATATCATGAATAACAATATCTGAACTCTCAAATCGATTTATCGTCGAGAATTGAATAGTATAACATAGAAAGATCATTTATTCATACCAAATCCAAAAATGGATTCCTGATCCAATCGAAAATTTCCTTACTTTGTTACTTTATTTATCATTCTTTTCCATAAAACTATCTCCTTCCTTGTACAATCATCTGACTAAGTATCATCTAATCGTCTTTAAACTTACATAAGTTACAAACAAAACAAAAACAAACAAACAATAGAAGCGAAATGGGAAAGGGGGAGTTATGTTCTAAACTCCTTGTTTTGAATGATCTAATCTTATTGGATTGGAAAACAAAAAAAAAAGTGTGATAAAGATAAGTCCTAGTACAGTATAAAAAAAATCGAATATTCTACCAAATTCACTTTTTTTTTTAGAGTTTGTTTTTTCTTCGGCATAAACCCTTAAAAAAGATTATCCATTCCCTCTCTCTCTAAGAGAGGCAGAGTCTTTATTTGATTTTTATTTTATTAATATACTCTTTACTTGATTGAATTAGGAATGGGATCCATATAATATATCAAAACTTCAGTGTACAATTTGAATGAGATAGATTGTTTCAAATAATTGAGGTTACACAAAATCGGAGCCAAAAAAGAAGAGACTTTTCCGATTAAAAGGATTTTATCAAAGAAATTAAAGTCATTTTGTATCGTACAAATAAGAATTCTATTTGTGTATGTGCTACCGGGAAAGATAGGGTACTCGATTCGATTTCATTATACGGATCGGGAGGAATCGAAAAGGCCAAATTGAGTGAGGTCTCTCTTAGAATCCTGAATATGACGCTACCAATAATTGTACTAATCCACATGTGTCTTTATCCATCTCCATCGATACTAGTTGAAGAAATGAAAATGACCATATTTGTATTTGCTTTGATGAAAAACGAA